TAGGAATAGCTAGTACCTCTCTTTTCTTCCTTTAAAAAATTTAAATAAAATAAAATTGAAATGATTGAAGTTTTTTTATTTGGAATCGTCTTAGGTCTAATTCCTATTACTTTGGCTGGATTATTCGTAACTGCTTATTTACAATACAGGCGTGGTGATCAGTTGGACTTTTGATTAATTAACATCTCTTTTTTTACTGACCTCCTTCTTGCTTTCATATGCGGGAGGTCTAATTCAGATTGCTGCTAAATTATTTGCGAACAGTGGAATTTTGACACAATCTAATAAACCAGAATGAAATCACGCTCTGTAGGATTTGAACCTACGACATTGGGTTTTGGAGACCCACGTTCTACCGAACTGAACTAAGAGCGCTTTTCTTGTTTTTTTTTTTTCTAAAAAACGAAAAGGCTATAAACTATAAAGAGGACATTCTTTAACCCGAATAGCTTTTGTACGTATATACTATATCATAGTATATCATAAATTTCAGAATTATATGTATGTCCAATTTTATTTAAAAAAGATAGATCTAAAATAGATCCCTCGTTACTGCTCAGAAGAGCAGTAATAGGTAGGGATGACAGGATTTGAACCCGTGACATTTTGTACCCAAAACAAACGCGCTACCAAGCTGCGCTACATCCCTTTCAATTGGTTTACAGTGTCATTGTAGAGAATTCCTGCCTTGTTTTCCACATCCTTCTTATTTTTTATTGGTATATCAAATTAATTTCTTATTTTTTTGTCTCATATCAGATAACAAACATATAATTAAAATTTTACTTTTTTTACGAAAATTCTATCAATTGAAATTTTCTATAAAAGGCCTTTCCATTTGAAAATGGAATCTATAAGATCGTTCTAGTAGACAATATTTCAATTCTAATTTTTAAAATGGGGGGTTACGTATACAAGAACTTCGTAACTACATGTACATCTGTAATTATATATATTACTATATATAATGTAATACAATAAAGAAGAAAGAAGGAGGATTTCAAATGCGAGATCTAAAAACATATCTTTCCGTAGCGCCGGTACTAAGTACTCTATGGTTCGTTTCATTAGCAGGTTTATTAATAGAGATTAATCGTTTATTTCCAGATGCATTAACATTTCCCTTTTTTTAATTATAGTTATTAACATCAGAAGGGGTGAAAAATTTTAGAGATACAATCAACGATCTGGGACTAATAATCCCCCCCCCCACCTTTTTTTCTAATTTTTTTTTAGAATCAATTAGAAAAAGGTGGGTTCAGGATTTATTAATAGAACGAAAAAGGGTGTTGCTAGGGAAATAGTATCCTACGAGATACTTAAAAAAATACTGTACAAAGATTTTAAATATAGTTTTCAAAAAATCCTTGTATTGCTTATTATTTTATTTTTTTTTACTAAATAATATAATATTCATTGCAACAAAATATTTCCGAATTTTTTTTTAGTTAACAGCTTCTATTTTTTTGGGTCTTGTTCTTTCTGGATCCTAAAATTAAAATAGAAGATTGGGGTGAATCATAAATCCAAAGGAGGTTTCATGGCCAAGGGTAAAGATGTTCGAGTAACAATTATTTTGGAATGTACCTGTTGTGTTCGAAATGATATTAAGAAAGAATCGGCGGGAATTTCCAGATATATTACTCAAAAGAATCGGCATAACACCCCTAGTCGATTGGAATTGAGAAAATTCTGTCCCTTTTGTTATAAACATACAATTCACGGGGAAATAAAGAAATAGATAAAATTGAGTGCTTGTATGTCAACTGTTATTTTAAGAACAGGAATAATGATAGTATCTATATATTACATATATAAATAAATAAACAAATAAATCAATAGAAATAAATCTAATCCTATATTCTTAATTCTAGATAGAAACTCTATCCTATAATAGAATAGAATATAAATCGTTTTTATTTGGATCCGATCAAAATAGGATTTTAGAGATAAGGAATAAAAAAATTATGAATAAATCTAAGCGACTTTTTACTAAATCCAAGCGATCTTTTCGTAGGCGTTTGCCCCCGATCCAATCGGGGGATCGAATAGATTATAGAAACATGAGTTTAATTAGTCGATTTATTAGTGAACAAGGAAAAATATTATCTAGACGGGTGAATAGAGTGACTTTAAAACAACAACGATTAATTACTATTGCTATAAAACAAGCTCGTATTTTATCTTTGTTACCTTTTCTTAATAATCAGAAACAATTTGAAAGAAGTGAGTCGACCCCTAGAACTACTAGCCTTAGAACCAGAAAAAAATAGACTTATTCTTCAATTGAATAACAATTCCAATGTGAAGGAATTAAAAAAGAGATTAATTTTTTGTTCGACAAATCCAATCAAGAATCAAAATTTGATTGTTACGTCTGTGTCTGTCATAAAAAAAAAAAAAAAGAAAAGAATCGTCAAAATAAAAAGAAAAACTCTTTTTTTAGCGACTATATACCCTCGTTTTGTTTTTTATAATACTAATTTCTACTCTACCTTCCCGAGCTCATTCTCCTTATAACTCTATTTCCAATATTTTAGTGGGTTTCCTCCAACCCCCTTATTTTTTGATCTCATTCGAAATCGTATAAAGACAACTCCTATTTAATAGAGCTATTTGTGCAAGTATTTTCCGATTAAGAAGTAATTGCTTCTTGTACAGATTGTGTATGAATTGGTTATAACTATAGAATACCCCCGTTTCGTGAATTACAGCATTTATTCGAGTGATCCATAAACGACGAAAATCTCTTTTTCTTTTACCCCTATCCCGATGAGCCGAAACTAAAGCTCTTATTCTCTGTTGAGTCATAGTTCGTGTAAGTCGTGAATGAGCCCCTCGAAAGCTTGATGCAAATAAACGAAGTTTTGTTCTGCGCCTCCGAGCTATATATCCGCGTTTAATTCTAGTCATTGAATAAATCAAACTTTGATGAATAACTAATTATTTTTTTAGTTATTCTTTTCCCCTTTACTAGTCTATTAATAACCACACGAATTATTCCAATGTATAAAAAAAAATTCCAATGGCTTTTGCTACTCTAACCTTCCCCACCACTATTTTTTGCTAGGTATTTTCCTTTGCTTTGAAAGGAGAAATTGCCTTGATACTTAATATAAAAAATAGAATAACTACAAAAAGTAGTAAATATAAATGGATAAATAGTGGGTTCCATCGTTTCTATGGTTACTTCTAAAACGGTGAGGTCCTCTCTATACACCGGAGCTCCTTCTTTTAATTAATCAATACTATTGGTAACTTGTACAATTCACATTCTTTGGCTCTACCCCATGAATATTCCAGTAATAGGTCTTTCACAATGAGATCCACTTTATACAGTAACGGTATTTCATTTTAAAATTTGATTTGGTCATTTACCCTGTTAGTCCGTTCTTTTCTTTCAAGAGTGGAATCTTTTTAATAAAAAATGGAATTTCCCCCGCTTAATGGATAACCATTTGTTATCATTGGGGGTTTTCTAAAAAATGGAGTTGATTGGATTTGCACCAATGTAAACCATAAGTTTCAGACACAATAGAAGATATGAGCGATCTATCTTTTTTAAATAATGAATCGAGTTCCTACATTATATTTTATTCAAAGGTACTGATCCTTGATATTTAAAAAAGAATTTCCTTTTTGTGTCTCAGTCTCAGTCTATGATCTAAACGAGTCGCACATACACCCGAGTACATGTTCCTCGTCGCTGAGGGCATCCCCGAAGCGCTGGGGATTTCGTGACATTTCGGATTGGCTGTCTTGTATTTCTAATAAGTTGTTTAATGGTTGGCATACGGAATCATATAAATAATGAATGGGCTGGTTTAGATTGGTTCTAACCGGCTAATTCTGAATTACTTCTCTTCAAGATTCTCTTCAATATAAAAAAAATATATATTGAAGAGAATATGAAACTACACCTTTAATCTAAAAAGATATAAAATTATAAATTGTAGATTTGCATGAAATCGCTCCTATTTTTTATTGAACCGCTACAAGATCAACAATTCCATGAGCTTGGGCTTCTGTTGCTGACATAAAAACATCCCTTTCCATGTCTTCGGATACAACCCATATAGGTTTGCCCGTTCTTTGTACATAAACCCTTGTGATGGTTTCGCGAAGTTTTAGTAGTTCTTCCGCTTCCAAGATAAATTCTCCCGTTTGTGCCTCATAAAACGAACTAGCGGGTTGATGGATCATTACCCTGATGATATAATAGAAAAGGTTCTTCTATTTCGCAGAACGAGGCGAGATAACCAAAAAAGCAGAGAAAATTTAAAAACCGTACAGGCTTTTTTTGTGCATTGCATACGGCTCCACTATGGAATTTACGTTTTTTTGACCCTTTCTTTTCGGCGAACGAAAACAAAATATAGGTTGTATTATACGCAGATCCAGAAATGATCCAGTTACCATCCTTCTTTTTTGTAGGAGTTAAAAAAATACTATGATGGTTCCGTTGCTTTATATATCATTTTTTTGATTCGTCTATGATTCAGCAATCCCAAAGTGTCTTTTTTAATATAAATTTTGTAAATAAGCTTCCGGTGTGAAAACAAAGTTTGTGACGCTGAGATGTGCCCGAATAGGTAAGATATCATTTGAAATACCCCTTCCTTATCTCATACTACTCTTTCAATATATAATCTAAAAATTTTTTTAATCTCAAAAATTTCATATCGAATTCGAAGTGCCATGCTATTATTACTTAACTAATTCATATTTCCGGTGGCGAAGGCATAGTATTTTTTCTCTAAAATAAAAAAACTCATTGGCGCCAAGCGTGAGGGAATGCTATACGTTTGGTAATTGCCCCTCCGACTAGGATAAAGGATGCTATTGAAGCGGCCAATCCCATGCATATTGTCTGTACATCGGGTCGCACAAATTGCATAGTATCATAAATAGCCATTCCAGATATTACCCATCCGCCAGGAGAGTTTATAAACAAATAAAGATCTTTGGTATCCTTTTCTATACTGAGATATATCATAAGACTAATAAGTTGATTCGAGATTTCGGTATCAACTTCTTGGCCTAAAAAAAATAATCTTTCTCGATAAAGTCGGTTGATTAGGATAAAATTTTATTCCTTAGGAGCCGTACAAGCACCTTTTGATGCATACGGTTCAATAAAAATTGTGAAAAAATCAATGTGTCGATTCCAACCCCCTTTTTTCATAGAAGGCTTTTCTTTGTAACTTTTAAGGTAAGGGCTTGCTCCCTTTTTAAAAGTAAAAGAAAAAATACGTTTTTGCCCCTTTTATTAGATATTATAATCCTATAATAAAATAATAAAACGATTGATTAAGCCTATCAGACTAACTTGATTCATTGATATTTTTTTTTCATCGAGATTCAGTTGAAATGGCGATGGTTTTTTCTTGTTCCTGAACGGGCTTCTTCCTTTTTTTATTCCATTTTTTAGGTTTATGCTCTACCCCGAGTAAAAGTAAAAATTTGCCCGATTTTTATTTGCACATATAGGACAAATGAACCAAATACCGCGTCTTTTTTTTTACTACTCCTTCTTTTTTTTTCAATTCATTTCTTTCACATGTCTTCTGTCAAATAGTCACCAAATTTTGAATTATATTATTTGATTTGATCAACAGTTTTAGATCACCCTGTTTAAATTTTTTGTATTTTTTAATATAAATTTTTATCATAATTTTGCATATCATAACAAGTAGTAATTATAAAAATATTATATATTAATTATCAATTGGGTTTTTGCTAAACGGAGCCTGGATACTTCATTTTATTAGTCCGATCACGTAAACCATAAAAATTTTTGATAATCTAATATCAATCTAAATACTCCCTGCATTTAATTCCACTTTATTTTTTGCGCTTCGCGTTACAAATTTTTGATAATTAAATCAATCTTTTTGGGCGAAACAGAGGATATCTCGATCGAGGGAGAAAATGGGAAAATCCCATATAGCCCAATATATCTGACAAGTCGCACTATATGTCAACCCAAGATGTATCTCCTTCTCCAGGACTTCGAAAAGGTACTTTTGGAACGCCAATAGGCATGAAATGAAAAAAAAAGAGAATGAAGTTCTCTATTTCACTTTGATGTGGAAACGTAAGACTGGGGTTTCATTTTTTAATAATATTATCCTTTTTTCCTACTTTATTAATCATATTTAAATGAATCATATTTAATACATAAGTTGAATAAGCTAAAATAAAATATAAAATAAAAGTAAAGTAAGAGAGAATGAATAAAAATAAAGTCAATTTTTTACGAATGGGCTTCTGAATGATGAACAACAATAGCTATCTTGGTTCATATAAAATAGGATTCACCCCCATTGCGTATTGGTACTTATCGGATATAGAATAGATCCGCTTCCCTTTTTTCCTATGAATCGAATTGTTCCATTATTACTAACAGAATAGAACAAATATTAATCCTTTCTCCGAAATAATTACCTAAAAAGGGGGGGTCCGTAGCTTAGTTTTTCCAATGCAATAAAGTTACATAGTGTCTATTTTTCGTTGATAAAGGGGTATTTCCATGGGTTTGCCTTGGTATCGTGTTCATACTGTTGTATTGAATGATCCCGGTCGTTTGCTTTCTGTTCATATAATGCATACCGCTCTGGTTGCTGGTTGGGCCGGTTCGATGGCTCTATATGAATTAGCTGTTTTTGATCCCTCCGACCCTGTTCTTGATCCAATGTGGAGACAAGGTATGTTCGTTATACCTTTCATGACTCGTTTAGGAATAACCAACTCATGGGGCGGTTGGAATATTACAGGAGGGACTATAACGAACCCGGGTCTTTGGAGTTACGAAGGGGTAGCCGCAGCACATATCGTGTTTTCTGGCTTATGCTTCTTGGCAGCTATTTGGCATTGGGTATATTGGGATCTAGAAATTTTTTGTGATGAACGTACAGGAAAACCTTCTTTGGATTTGCCTAAGATTTTTGGAATTCATTTATTTCTTTCAGGAGTGGCTTGCTTTGGTTTTGGCGCATTTCATGTAACAGGATTATTTGGTCCTGGAATATGGGTATCCGACCCTTATGGACTAACCGGAAAGGTCCAACCCGTAAATCCGGCGTGGGGCGTGGAGGGTTTTGACCCTTTTGTTCCGGGAGGGATAGCCTCTCATCATATTGCAGCAGGGACGTTGGGTATATTAGCGGGCTTATTCCATCTTAGTGTGCGTCCGCCTCAACGTCTATACAAAGGATTACGTATGGGTAATATTGAAACCGTCCTTTCCAGTAGTATTGCTGCTGTATTTTTTGCAGCTTTTGTTGTTGCTGGAACTATGTGGTATGGTTCTGCAACTACTCCCATCGAATTATTTGGTCCTACTCGTTATCAATGGGATCAGGGATACTTTCAACAAGAAATATATCGAAGAGTTAGTGCTGGACTAGCTGAAAATCAAAGTTTATCAGAAGCTTGGGCTAAAATTCCTGAAAAATTAGCTTTTTATGATTATATTGGTAATAATCCAGCAAAGGGGGGGTTATTCCGAGCGGGTTCAATGGACAATGGGGATGGAATAGCTGTTGGATGGCTAGGACACCCCGTCTTTAGAAATAAAGAAGGGCGTGAACTTTTTGTACGCCGTATGCCTACTTTTTTTGAAACATTTCCGGTTGTTTTGGTAGACGGAGACGGAATTGTTAGAGCCGACGTCCCATTTAGAAGGGCAGAGTCTAAATATAGTGTCGAACAAGTAGGTGTAACTGTTGAGTTTTATGGTGGTGAACTCAATGGAGTTAGTTATAGTGATCCCGCAACTGTGAAAAAATATGCTAGACGGGCTCAATTGGGTGAGATTTTTGAATTAGATCGTGCTACTTTGAAATCCGATGGTGTTTTTCGTAGCAGTCCAAGAGGTTGGTTTACTTTTGGGCATGCTTCGTTTGCTCTACTTTTCTTCTTTGGACACATTTGGCATGGTTCTAGAACCCTTTTCAGAGATGTTTTTGCTGGTATTGATCCAGATTTGGATGCTCAAGTAGAGTTTGGGGCATTCCAAAAACTTGGAGATCCAACTACAAAAAGACAAACAGTTTGATGCAACATTGTTTTTTTCTTATAGTTTCTGTTTGCGATTTAATTTAAATTTAATAGGTAGGGTACTGTAGAAATCTTGATTTAAATCGCTGCCGTTTCTTTGACTCTTTCTTTATCCGTAGGGATACTCCCAAGTAAACAAAACAGGTATGAAAGCTATAATTGTAAACCACGATCAAATTTATGGAAGCATTGGTTTATACATTTCTCTTAGTATCTACTTTAGGGATAATTTTTTTCGCTATTTTTTTTCGGGAACCACCTAAAATTTCAACTAAAAAATGAAATAATTTTTCATTATCTTCATTGACGTAATCAGCCTCCAAATATTTGGAGGCTGATTACGTCAACTAGTCCCCGTGTTCCTCGAATGGATCTCTTAGTTGTTGAGAGGGTTGCCCAAAGGCAGTATATAGAGCATACCCAGTAAAACTTACAAGTAACCCAGATATAAAGATGGCGACTAGGGTTGCTGTTTCCATTATTATAGAATTGAAAGACCACAATGGATCTATGATAAGATCGTTTATTTACAACGGAATGGTATACAAAGTCAACAGATCGTAATGAATACAAAATAAGATTTATGGCTACACAAACTGTTGAAGATAGTTCTAGATCTGGTCCAAGAAGCACTACTGTAGGGAAGTTATTGAAACCATTGAATTCCGAATATGGTAAAGTAGCTCCTGGATGGGGAACGACCCCTTTGATGGGTGTTGCAATGGCTCTATTTGCGGTATTCCTATCTATTATTTTGGAGATTTATAATTCTTCTGTTCTACTGGATGGAATTTCAGTGAATTAGACTGAGAAGAATCTTGAAGTCCTAGCTTTTAGTTCGATATAAAAAAAGTAAATTATGTAGGTCTAAAAATTTTAGCCTATTTTCCTTTGGTAGTTCGACCGCGAAATTTTTTTCTGCATTGTATATTTCCGGAATATGAGTGTGTGACTTGTTAGAATTGACCCTATGGATAGTACAGAGAATGGGGTCTGTCATCTTTATCAAGATGGTTTTACTTCGTCGGATATTCATTCGAGTATCTGGAGCACGAAATAGATCAAATAGATCACAAAGCATTCGAACTATGATTCATACTTAATACTCAGACCTCGTAGCCGGACTTCTTTCCGTTCTATCTTATAAACTTTAATAAATCAAAATATTTTTCTACTTTTAAACTCTTATTTAGATCAAAGGACAAGCGCTTCTTTGTATTTTTTTGATTGAATAAGTGATGATCCAACGGTTCTCACTCAGTGAACTTTGGACTTTGAAAGTTTCATTGAATTATCGTGGTTCGCGTATGAATCTGAGGTTTCAATTGATTAGTTAAGTAGGGTCTTAACAAGAGAATTCCTATCAATAATTAAAGAAAACAAGAAAAAATCCGCATTCCCATTCCCATTACATACAAATACCAAATAAAAAAGACAATAAAGATAGGTAATCTAGAAGATTCAAGAGGCCTGTAACGATCAACACAACATAAAGACGAACGAGCTGACTTGATTTTTTGGCATTTAACCACAAAGAAGAGCTTTCGCGTTTTGACTCTTTCATATATTTAAATAATATTGAATGAGAGAAAAGTTTAAAACTTTATATTTCATATCCATTTCAATTAGTATTTGGGTCTTTTTTTTGTTTGAGCTGTACGAGATGAAATTCTCATATACAGTTCTTGGAGGGGGAGTAACTTTGGTTTACCTATCTCAATAAAGTTTATGATTGGTTCGAAGAACGTCTTGAAATTCAGGCGATTGCAGATGATATAACTAGTAAATATGTTCCTCCGCATGTCAACATTTTTTATTGTCTAGGAGGAATTACTCTTACTTGTTTTTTAGTACAAGTAGCTACGGGATTTGCTATGACTTTTTATTACCGTCCAACCGTTACTGAGGCTTTTGCTTCTGTTCAATATATAATGACTGA